CTGGTTTTACTACAATTACTTGAAATGCGTTTAGATAACATCCTTTTTCGATTGGGTATGGCTTCAACTATTCCTCAAGCCCGCCAATTAGTTAATCATAGACATATTTTAGTTAATGGTCGTATAGTGGATATACCAAGTTATCGTTGCAAACCCCGAGATATTATTACAGCAAGGGATGACCAAAAATCGAGAGCTCTGATTCAAAATTATCTTGATTCATCCCACCATGAAGAATTGCCAAAGCATTTGACTCTTCACGCATTCCAATATAAAGGATTAGTCAATCAAATAATAGATAGTAAATGGGTCGGTTTGAAAATAAATGAATTACTTGTCGTAGAATATTATTCTCGTCAGACTTAAACCTAACTAAAATAACAAACCAAGGGTTCGTACAATTTTTCCCTTTCACTTAAGTTAAGTAAAGGGACACAAGGTAAGGAATTGGATCCGGAGATTTGTATTTTTCTCCCATTCATGTATCATAGATCAGTAGGCAGATCTTTATTCCCTGCCCGTTCTTTCTTTCCTTCCGTATCACAGAAATTAGGAATTGAGAATCTATCTCAAAGATAGGAATTGAGAATCTATCTCAAAGATAGGTCTGAAGCATTGGTGAATTGGGTGAAGATACGGAAAGAGAGGGATTCGAACCCTCGGTAAACAAAAGCCTACATAGCAGTTCCAATGCTACGCCTTGAACCACTCGGCCATCTCTCCTACATAATGATTATGACCGAGAATCCGAGCGAATTGCGAGTTGTTCATATTCGATTGTTAGATGGGTACAGACACTCGAATCCATTCTAGCTATAAAAATGGAAAACTTTTCATCAAAGAAAGAATTTTTTCTTCGAGCCAGGGAGCTGGGAGAAAAAGATAATATAATTTTTTTTTGAAAAACGGTTAAAAACAATAAAGATATATCTTGTTTGCCAAGACGGAGACGGCGCTCCTACCTTTTTCTGATATTTTTACCGGATTCAATCAATGAATTGGAACGAATCAACTGATCGGTCTATTTTGTTAGACTATGGTGAATGGATACCTTTAGATCATAATTATCTTTTTATTCAAATTCAATTTCCATAAGAATTTGAAAATTTCTTTCCAATTTTAGGTCGCTTAACAACAACCCCTTAACCCGTAAATCTATTCCAAATTCATAAATCATCCTTTTCGATTTGATTGTATAGTGTATAAGCGTCTACCCGCTATGCACAAAACACAAAACGGAGGGTTATTATATTTTCATTATAGAAGGATTATTGAAGAATTATTCGATTTTTTTCTTCTTTGGATCTTAATTTCAGAAAAACTTCTCGAATTCTCCTAATCCGCAAGATAAATTCTTTGATTCTTCTACTTTGATCAAATCAGAATAGTTCCTTTCATTCTTATACTACTACATTTTGATGAAATCGAATCGGATTCTAATATTTCTTATTTTTTATCGACCCCTTTCAAAAAGCAAAAAGAAAAAATTGGATATGAGTCTGCTTTTATGTTATTTCGTACTGTAAAATTCCTTTACTTGTGGGATCGTTTTCTCACGAGAGTTAATGAAAAGAATTATAGAATGGATTTCTACCTATGCCTAGATCGCGGATAAATGAAAATTTTATTGATAAGACCTTTTCAATTGTGGCCAATATCTTATTACGAATAATTCCGACAACTTCAGGAGAAAAAGAGGCATTTACCTATTATAGAGATGGTGTGATTTGATTATTTTTTTATTTACCGCTTCGGTCTTAGGAGAAAGACGGAAGATTCGGGATAGAAAAGAACGAAAAAGATTATTGAAAAAATCTACGCTTGTTGAAGGTGAAGTTTCTAGATAAAACAATTCCTTCTGTCGTGTATCCCCGATTAATGCAGCCTCAGATGCTTCAATTGTCGATTCGAGTATTGAGCGAAAGGTTACACCTATGGGTTCTATATTACAGGCCAACCTTACCATACTAGACTAGTACCAATAGGCCGCATAGGGGAAGAGGCGCTACGCCTAGGAATCAACAACACGAAAACTTTGTTTAAAATTACCGCTTTTCCTTATCGGGATCGGGACTAAAAAGAATGGTTGGGATAACAAACATCCATCTCGTTGGTACTTTGGATACCCTTAGAACCATAGAAGACTGTTGAAGTGATTAATTCCTGGAAATTAAAGGGCGTTGAGAACAAAGAAATTGTTGGAGTTTACATTTTTATCTAGTACCAGTATCAACACGCGTGATGTTAAGAAAATATCTTTTGCAGAAAGGTTGGCTAGAGATTTCTTGTAAAAACGTTAGCCCCACTGAATTCATAATGAGAATATTTCAATCTTTTTTGATTCCATGTATTATTTTCATTATGCACATAGGGGAGGAGCCGTATGAGATGAAAATCTCATGTACGTTTCTGGAACGGAGAATTCTTTGAATCGAATGACGACCGTAACGGATGTCAGCTCAATCGGAAGGAAATTATGCGGAAGCTTTACAGAATTATT